TATTTGTGGAAGCTAAGTTTGGTAGTAGTTCTACTTTAAAATTATTATATATAAACCTTGATTTGAGACAGACAAATTTCATTTCCCGATCCATCTACAGTAAATATAAAATATATAATCTTATACCATGGTTGTGTTATAACTGTTTGCGTAGTAGTGATATCATTTGTGATAGCCGGCTTTTACTATATTATTATGCCTTGGTATAGCGAGGAGACATTTACTAAGTGCTATACAAAAGGAGAAAAAGCGGAGGCTATTTGAACTGGAGTGCCCATAATCTTTTTATTTTTACTCTCTATTCCGTCACATGTGCTTTTATATTACTCAGGGTCTCGTAAAGGATGCGAGTATTTATATAATTTAAAAGTAGTTGGCCACCAGTGATATTGAAGATACGAGTATTTTGTTGGTGCAAAGTCATTTTCTTTCGATTCTTATATAGTTCCTATTTCAGATCTTCCTTTAGATGGATATATATTTATAGATGTTGATAAGCGATGTGTCTTACCTGTAAACCGGTTGATTCGAGTGTTGTATACTAGAGTAGATGTCGTACATTCTTGATTTATTCCTAGGTTTGGGTTTAAAAATGATTGTATTCCAGGCCGCATCGGGAGCTCAAGGTTAGTTATCAATGCGCCAGGGATTTATTATGGGTTTTGTACTGAGCTTTGTGGTGCTTATCATAGAGAAATACCTATTGTTGTAGAGGCAGTACCAGCATTTGAATTTGATAGATGACTTTTAGCGGTTAGTATAGAAGATTTAGGTGAAGAGGTCATAGAAACACAACAGAACCTAGCCGGGTTAAGGGTTGTAACTAAAGGTCCTTCTGAAGCAGGGATCAATTCTGTGGGTGGGACTAAGGATAAAGTAGCTTTACTTGTGGCAGTGGAAGAGCCAGCTAATAAGATTGAAGAAGTTAGTACTAATAAAGGAGGGCATTAGCCTGTTAGAAGTAGATAGTGAGACGAAAGCCCCACTCGCCCAGAGTAGTTAAAAGACAAAAACCATTTTTTGATACACCTAAAGAGTCAGTTGACAACGCCAGAGGGATAAAAGTGTTGGCACTAAAAATTTTTAGCTTTTCAGGGTAGTTAAAAGATAATCCTTGAAGTACCAAAACATACGGGAATGTCCATACAGAAATTAGGGTTGTTAATACGAAATTTTTTGTTGCTTAAGTAGATGATCGGTCAAAAGACGTTAATAGCCGAGTCACAAGCCTAAAAGCCCCGTGCTGTTTGAATGGAGTGTCTGCACGTAATTCCCTACCAAAAGAATTAAATACTTCTTAATTATAGGAAAGTGGGGACCTTAAAGTTCAAAAACCTAGAGTGTAACAGTGTGTAGAAGGATATTATAATTTTTGTTTTGTTTTAATGGCCCAAACATTCTAAATTATCTACAGCATTATTTAGGTTGCATAATTAAAGGGGAAATTTGGTTGCATGTAGTAGAAAATAATACGTCGGATTTAGGCTCCGAAAGAAGGTAGTTGCCTCGTGCAATTGTCCTTATGTAGTAAAACTTTAATATGTTGGGCTTAAAACTCAGAGATGGGATTATACCCCGTAAGGTGGGATTATTATTTTTGATTACGAAGAAAGAGAGTTTGGTTAAGGTTCCTTTTTTTTTATTCCGACTTAACGGACAGTACGACTTATGGGGAATTGATATGGAGTGAATGCTGTAAGTATATGGCTCAAAAAGTGATCTGGTAGGCAAGATTATATAAAATAAACGTGTTATACGTCTAAGTATAGTTTGGTTTTACATGCGGTTTATTTATATTTTTAAGTGCTGATCTTTAGGCTTGGGTTAATTTTAATTCAAGTCTTTAAGGCCGAAGCTTTAATAAAATTAAGGCAATGACTTATAGTAAATCATGTATCAGCTGTAGTCCGTAGATTTGGTGAGAAATGTAATCATTATTCCAGTAAGAGGAGATAAAGAGGGGGGTAAAACGGGTGCCAGCACCAGCGGTTAAACCTATCATCCTCAAAGAAAAAGTAACGAGTATTAGGGGGAAAAAGGATAAATGTATTAAAGTTATGCTTTCTGTCTTAATGTGGTGTAGAAACCAAAGGGAGATGTGGTAAATCTGATTAACAAGCTTTTTTTCCGTAGGGCTGTGGCTAGTGACGGGGCAAATCCCCTTAACAATGTTCGTGTTCGGGCGAAGAGTGGTTGTACCATAGGAAGTCAATATACTTGGCGGTGTTACGAATTCGGTCAGGGGAGCTTGGCGGTTAATTCGATGATCCGCGAGAACTTTACCCCATACGTTTCTATCTGTACGGCCGTTGATAGTTTATTCTAAAGGGATAGATGCAATCCCTTATTACATCTAGGCTAGATAATAAGGTAAAATTCAGGTAAATGTGGAGGATATGGTGGGGCCTTAGCTGAGCTACAATTTTTAATAAAAACGGACTTCGCCTGAAAAAAGCGGAAGTGGTCAAATAGTTTATAAGGTTGAAAAATTTATATTACTAAAGACTACGCAGAAGGTGGACTTGAAAGTAAGAAAGTGAGAAGAAAGCCTTTCTGAATAGTTAAACGTAACGCGTACAAACCGCCCAGCGCTCTTGTATTAAAAAGTCTAGATAAGTTGTAACAAGGAAAGGGTGGCCAAATCTGTCTTTAGTTGATAGGAAGGGTTATTAGATTAGCAATGTTTTTTATGTGTTTAGGAGCGGTAGCGGCAGTGCACCCAATTTCATTGGGTTGCTATGTTTTTTTGTTGGTAAGTCTTTGTGCAGTATTAATGTCAATCGAGTATAGGGCTTTTTTAGGGTTTTGTTTATATATGGTTGTTGTTGGGGGGCTTTTAGTAGTGTTCGCTTATGCTGCAGCTCTTAGGCCCGCTGCAAATTTTAAACTTAACTTTATAAATGTATGCCCCGGAGCTGTAGTGGTTTTTGTTGTTAGGTCACTTATTGGTTGGGTTTATTCTGACAGCGGGGCCCCAGCTAATAAGGAATATCAACAAAACTTAGGGTTAGGGTTTGATTGGAATTGAGGTGTGTTGATTGTATTTTTGGGTGCTTTGTTGTTTATAGTCATGGTTTCTGTCGTAAATATTTGTCTTGTAACCGGGGAAGGGGCTTTAGTAGCTAGAAGGGCTTTTCCTCAAAAACGCACAGCCATAAAAAAAGCAGCTATAAACTCTGATCGAAAATTTCGGGTTGAATTGCACTAATTTTAGCGCTAGAAAAAAGTGCGTTGTACGATATGAAAGTTCTGGGGCTTAATTAGTTAGTTTGGGTGTTGAAGGTTAAATTGAATTTAATCGGAGTCTGAGATTGTTTTATCCTAGGGCGTGTAGTTTAAGGAGAACGTCGGTTTTGTAATCCGAAGGTGAGAATAAGTCTCTGTGTCCTGTTGAAATATAATCACGTGAATAAGAAAGCTGTTAAAATTAATCAGTTAAAATCTCGGTTTCCCTTGAGGAGTGGGCAAAAGTTTTTGACAGGGTATCGTCTTTTGGAGCCTAGGAAGCGGCCTATTTATGTTAGCCTAGCGGCGTGTAGTATTGCAGTTGGCCTTGTTAGTGTTATACATCAAAAAGCTACAATATTCGGGTTGGCATTTGTATGTTTTGGTTTGATTGGCTTGGGTAGAAGGGCTCAAGGTTGGTTTGAAGAGTTTAACATAGAAAAATGAAAGCGGCAGCATGGCAGGATGACAGTTCGAGGAATTAAGGTGGGCATAGCTTTGTTTATTACGTCTGAAGCTGCGTTTTTTGCATCTTTTTTTTGAGCTTTTTCTCATGCATGTTGGGGTAGTTGTAGGATAAATGTAGTATGACCACCAATTGGGTTTCGTTGTATTTCCCCTTGAAAGTGGCCTATGTATAATTGTGCTTTATTAATCGGGTCGGGATTAACAGTAACTTACGCTCATAAAGCAGCTAAGTGGCAGGAGCGCAGCCCATATATTCATGAAAAGCAGGTTCATAAAGGTCTCAATGTTACCTGTGCTTTAGGAGCTTTTTTTATGTTAATCCAAGCATATGAGTACTGAAGAATGCCTTTTAGGATGTACGATAGGGTTTATGGGTCTTGTTTTTATATGATAACAGGGTTTCATGGGCTACATGTAATTGCAGGGACGGTATGATTGGGTTGTTGCGGACAAGCAGCTAGTAATCGAGCATATATAATACGGCGTCCTCATTTGGGGATTCAGCTGGGTGTTTGGTATTGACATTTTGTTGATGTTGTGTGGCTATTAGTTTGAGGGGTGGTATATGTCAATGGGTCGGTTTGGTACTAGCAGATCTAGGGTAAACTAACTAAGTTGTCGGGCTCATAACCTGAATATGAGATCTAACTCTCCTAGATTGTTTAGCTTCTATAGTGTAATTAACACATCGGTTTTTCGTGCCGGTAATGAACAATTTAAGTTCTAGAGGTAAAGCGATAAACATAGGTGTTGCGGGGGCCTTGAAAGCCTTTGAAGGGTGTGCAATCCATCCGTCGTTTAGCTTGCAAAAGTCTTTAATTAAACGTAAAAACGGGGTAATGGGCTTTATTTCTGGAATAGTCTATGATTTGCCTTGCCCAAAAAATTTAAACTACTGATGAAATTACGGTTCAATATTAGGTGTGTGTTTGGTGGGACAGATTTTAACTGGATTATTATTAGTGGTTCATTATACACCTCATGTAGACCATGCCTTTGACTCTGTCTGTCATATTACACGAAATGTGCCGGGGGGCTGGTTATTGCGAAGGTATCATGCTAATGAAGCATCAATGTTTTTTATTTGTATGTATATCCATATTGGACGTGGTTTGTATTATCATTCATTTTATTTTACCAAAACTTGATGTATTGGAGTTACACTATATCTTATAAGAATGGCGGAAGCATTTTTTGGTTATGTTCTTCCGTGGGGGCAGATATCGTACTGAGGCGCTACTGTCATTAGAAATTTGTTAACTGCTATCCCTTATATTGGTCAAAGTTTAGCAGAATGAGTGTGAGGGGGCTATACTATTGGTGATCCCACTTTAAAACGGTTTTTTGTTCTTCACTTTATTCTTCCTTTTATTATAGTATTTATAGTGATCATACATTTAATAAGTCTCCATGAGCATGGATCGGGAAACCCGCTGGGGGTGAGGAGGGACTTGGATTGTATTCCTTTCCATCCGTATTATAGATCTAAAGATTTATTTGGGATTTTAGTTATAGTCTGAATTACTATGAGGATTTGTCTAATTGCACCAGATGCATTTGGAAATTGTCAGAACTTTATTAAAGCAGACCCAATAAAGACGCCCATTCACATTCAGCCAGAGTGGTACTTTTTATTTGCATATACAATTCTACGAAGAATTCCTCATAAGGTAGGCGGAGCCGTAGCATTATTGTGTTCAGTGATAGTATTATACATCCTTCCTTTAAGACCATATTGTTTTTTTCGTGGGCTAGCGTTCAACCCTCTTGGACAAATTTATTATTGGTATTTTGTGGTTAATTTTATCTTGTTAAGATGAATTGGTACTTGCCCTGTTGAGGAGCCTTTTATTTTTATGGGGCAGATTTTTACGGGGTTTTACTTTTTTTATTTTTTCTCCTGGTACCCATTATGTCGATTTTGGGAGGTTGTTGTTTTACGTTGCGGTAAGATAGGAGCGCTAAATTGAGATGATAAAAACCTTAGAGCTAATAAGGCTTCCAAGGAAGTAGCAAAGGCCTGGATGCCTAGTTTAGGTAGAACGTTGCCTTGTGGCGGCAAAAGCAGCAAAAGCTGGCATCTAAATATCATATTATGCCAGAGATTTATGGGCCGCTTTGATGTGGCGGTTACGAGTTATGTGACTCTAATATGATAGAGTATAAAATTATTTTCAAGGTTTAGCCCAATCGAGGTAAGGGTGAGTATTGCTAAAGATAAAAATGTCAATAAAAAACCGTGAGGGTTTTCCCCGGACTAAGAAGTAGAAAGTAAAAATCTGTACTTTTTGTATCATGGTCTATAGAGAATTATACCAAAGCTGGTTATTCCCGAAAGTTCAGGAGCTACTTAAGATGTAATGTGGTCTGTTTCATAATACCTGCTAAGCGTTAAAGTAGCGGCGACATACCAATCGCATGGGCTGATAGCTGGTTGTTACGAAAACATACTTTAGTATGGGGGGACTGAATTCCGCTTTCTCTATTATTTTTAGTGAAAAGCAGAGCAGTCTTATTCGGGCTGTTGGGGATAAGCTGAGCAGGATAGAAATGTATGGGTTAATGTGGTAGGGTTAGTAGTGCCCAGCCTTAAAAGTTTTGTCCAAAATAATTACATATCAAGATTAATAGTATTATACGTGACCCATTCAATTAATTTTAATGTATGGATTAGTATAGAATGAGTAGCTATTTTATATAGTATGGGCTTTTCTTATTAAGAATTTGCCATTACAAGTTGTAAATAAAAATCTAGATTTTTCTAAGGAACTCGGCAAACATTTTCTGCGCCTGTTTAACAAAAACATCTCTTCTAGTATGATATTAGAAGTAGGCCCTGCCCGGTGCCTTGCGAGGTAAACGGCGGTGTTAAACCTTAAAGTAGCGTGATAAGTCGGCCTTTAATTGGGGTCTGGTATGAAAGGGTTGACGTCGGAAAAACTGTCTCGGAAGAATTAAGTGAAATTTACTTTTAAGTGAAAAGGCTTAAATTAAAGTAAAAGACGAGAAGACCCTGTCGAGCTTGAGGGATTTGAATGTTTATCAAACGTGATTAGGAGTTTGGCTGGGGCAGCAATGGAGGTAGCCTCCGTTTTTAGCGCATAGATCCATTTTATCTAGGATAATGAAAAAAGAAAAAAGCTACCGCAGGGATAACAGCACAAGACCGCCTCAGAGGTCGTATCGAAGGCGGTAAGTGTGACCTCGATGTTGGATTAGGGTAAACCTCTTTGTGCAGGAGCAAAGCGGGTAGGACTGTTCTTCCTTTAATCCCCTACATGATCTGAGTTAAGACCGGCGTGAGCTAGGTCGGTTTCTATCTTTAAAAAAGGCTGGCTCTCGTACGAAAGGATCGAGGTGGCTAAGATTTTAGGCTTATGTTTTATCCCTAATATTAATTAATTACCAGCGTTTTAGTGGGATGGGGTGTATGATAGTATCTGTAGTTGCGTGGATTACGTTTTTCTTTATATTAATAAGCACTGCTTTTTTTATTGTTATTGAGCGCAAGATTTTAGGGATAGCACAATTGCGACATGGACCGAACAAACCATCTCTAAAGGGTTTATTAGTGTTTTTGGCAGATGGCGTCAAGTTATTTACTAAGGGACTGCTTATTCCCAATAGGGCTAATAAAATATTATTTATCACGGCCCCTGTGTTTATGTTTGTCTTATCTTTTGGAGTGTGGATTATTTTTCCATCCCCATTTCCTGTCGAGTACTATAAATATAGGGTTTTATATTTTTTAGCCCTCTCCGGAACAAACGTTTTTGCAATTATCTTGGTGGGGTGAAGTTCTAATTCTTCATATGCTATGTTAGGGTCCATACGAGCTATCGCTCAGAGAATTTCGTACGAGGTGGCTATATTCACAGTTTTTATATGTCCTTTATTGCTTATTTTTGGTTTTGAGTTTCAGCGAATATTGGATGACCCTGTTACTACTTGAGCATATTGTTCTAGTAGCTTAGTAATGTGGTTCATTAGGATTTTAGCAGAAACAAACCGGGCGCCCTTCGATTTTGTAGAGGGTGAGTCTGAGCTGGTAGCTGGGTTTCATGTTGAGGTCGGCGGAGGCCTTTTTGCTTTGATCGCTCTAGCGGAGTACGGGGCGATTATTGGAATAAGGGTGTTTACAGCTGTGTTATTTTTTGGCGGGGTGGATTCGGTGTTGCTTCTAGTAGTTGTGCTTAGGGTTTGTTATCTATTTATTTTAGTACGAGCGGCTACACCGCGGTACCGATATGATATGTTAATAGATTTTTGTTGAACAAAACTTTTGCCTATTGCTATGTGTAATTTTTTATTTATTATGGTCTGATAGAAAGTAAAATTGCTGGTGCAAAAGAGCGGCTTCTAACCGATTTTTGAGCAGTTCGATTCTGTTCGTTTTGTCCTTTTGGTGTAGTTAAGCATACTTGCCTTCCAAGTAAGAGGTCTTTAAGTAAAGATGGGATGCTCAAGAAGCTGATAAGCAATTAGCCTGCAAAGCTAATTTTAGGAGGGCTACTCCCTTGGGCTTTGGTTTTATGGGCTTTAGCTTAAAAAAAGCGTTTGGCTGTTAACCAATTGATGTAGAATAAGTTTACAAGCCTGTTAGAGTATTTTAAAAAAAAAGTAAAGCTTGCACCTTTAAATTGGGTATAGAACCCCTCTAACTTAAGTGTTGAGCTATTATTGCTTAGGTTTCAAAGTAAATAAAAGTTATAAGACTAGCGATGGAGAGGGTTTTATATTTATAATCCACGCTTATATGAAATAATTATCATGGGAAATAATAATATATTCAGGATAAAAATAATAAGGACAATTAGAGCAAAACCTCATACACAAAAGAAAAAAAAGGTTACTAATAAAGCTCCTTGAGCTGCTTCTCATTTTTTTAAGGTAAAAAGTGTTGTATTAGATTATTCTGATTCTTCCAAAAAACCTTTAGGGGCGGGTCCCACCCCATCCCCTACCACAAACAAGGGTATTATACGATGGTTTTGAAGGGTGAACCACAAAGATATTGGAACCCTTTACTTTTTATTAGCACTATGGGCCGGATTAGCAGGGGCGTCGTTTAGGGTGATAATTCGAACAGAACTGGCATGGCCTGCTTCATGGTTGCAGAATAATGCCCTTTATAATGTAATTGTTACAACTCATGCCTTAATTATGATTTTTTTTATAGTAATACCAGTCATAATAGGTGGATTTGGAAACTGGCTTGTACCTTTAATAATAGTGATACCAGATATACACTTCCCTCGTTTAAACAATCTAAGGTTTTGGTTTGTGCCAAATGCATTTTTTTTGCTCGGAGTGTCTGGGTTTGTAGAAGGAGGTGTAGGAGCTGGTTGAACAATCTATCCCCCTTTGACTTCTATTGATTTTCTAAGAGACCCTTCTATAGATCTTGCTATTTTTTCGCTTCATCTTGGGGGTGCTTCTTCTATTGCAGCTAGGTTAAATTTTGCAAGGACTGTAGCTAATATACGCCATCAAAAACGTGGGTTTCATAAGATCCCGATGTTTCCAGTGTCATTGGCGATTACAGCATTGCTTCTTATTGTAGCAATGCCTGTTTTAGCTGGGGCTTTAACTATGTTGTTATTTGATCGTAATTTTGCTACATCGTTTTTTGATCCTGTTGGCGGTGGTGATCCTGTCTTGTTTATACACCTATTTTGGTTTTTTGGGCATCCAGAGGTGTATATTTTGATTCTTCCTGCTTTTGGGATGGTCTCCCATATTGTAGAGCATCACTCAGGCAAGAAACGTTTGTTTGGGAAGTTAATAATAATTTATGCGATATTATCAATTGGTTATTTGGGTTTTATTGTTTGAGGGCACCACATATTTACCGTCGGGTTAGATGTTGATAGTCGAGCGTATTTTAGAACGTTGACTTTGATTATTGCTGTTCCAACTGGTGTTAAAGTTTTTAGTTGGGGGGCTACTTATCTTGGTTCTACACCTAAATGGCGTCCTAGAACGTTGTGATCGATAGGGTTTATTGGTCTGTTTACAGTGGGGGGATTAACAGGGATTGTCCTAGCAAGTGCTTCTTTTGATGTTTTATTACATGATACTTACTATGTAGTGGCTCATTTCCATTATGTATTGAGTATGGGGGCTGTATTTGGAATTTTTGGTGGGTTCTACTTTTGGTTTCCTTTATTTACAGGATTAGGGCTTCATCCTGTATGAAGTAAGGCACATTTTATTCTAATAGTATTAGGTGTCAATTTGACCTTCTTTCCTCAGCATTTTTTAGGGTTATCAGGCATGCCGCGGCGATATCCTCATTATTCAGTAAGATATTTTTTATGGAATTTTGTATCTTCTTATGGGTCAGAGCTTTCTTTAGTTGCTACTTATTTGTTTTTATTTATTTTATGGGAGGGCCTTTATGCAGAGCGGCCTCTTATTTTTTCTGATATTGTTAGGCCGGAATGAGCTCAAGATCTAATGCCCTTTGGGCCTCACGGCTCAAAAAGTAATATGGCTTGCGTTCAAACAAAGCCCGCTAAAAGAGCAGGGTCAGTTTGGTACTTTTCTCCTGTTAAGGGGTCTAAAATTAAAAAGGTGATTTATAGGAAGTAAGTACTTTATAAAGGTACACATATTAAGCGCAAATCGAGGAGGGATAGGATAAGGTAATCCACTGGGCTCATCCCCCAGTGATACTGTTTTAGTAAGCAGTTCCCTTTTAGAAGAGATTGAATAAATAAGTTCACTGAGTGATTCAGCAGTGCCATGTGGCTCTTTTCTTTGATACTCGATTTAATTTCAAAATTTGATCACTTTTCAGGAAGTAATTTTTTAACATCATCAGTTTATTGGGTTTTAACTTTGGGAACACTAGTTGTGTTTTTAAATGGGAGTACGTATTGAGTGGCAATAAGTCGAGGAGAGGCTTTTGTTTTGTCTCTTTTGTTATTTGACCCGGCGAATTTTCGAGATAGTCGTGCGTTTAGGGACCCTGGTTATAGGGTATTAGTGTGTAGGGCTTGGCTTATGGTGGGGTACACAGGCCTTTTGTCTTTATTTCCATATTACAATGATTTAGCACGAGAACCAGCTTTTATCTATAGTGTTACGATGATCCTATGGTGGTATGCGCTATTATCTTACGGAATTTCATCGTTTCGGCAGTTTTGATACGGCCTTTTTTTAAACTCAAAAAGTGCTACTTATTTTATCTTATTGTTTTTTTTGGAAGCTGTTAGATGGGTTTCTCGAGGGTTGACTTTTGGGGCGCGGTTTTTAGCTAGAAGTATGTTTGGGACTGCTGTAAGATATGCTTTAGCAGGTCGTCTCTCAGTTGATGTTGATTTGGAAGAGCCAGCTAATATAGATGATCTATCAGGAGGGCTAGATATTGCGGTAAAGGATTTATCGTCAAGTGCAAAAGAGTTCGTAGAGGGTAATAGGCTTTTTTCTAGCAAGAGCCCCACCGGGGAAGGGCTTGATTGGTGGTTCTCAGGGGCTCACTATGACTTTTTTCCAATGATAAAGTGGCAGTACAGATGGTCAGGACATACTGCGTCTCAGGTGTTTGTTGAAATATTTAGAGCTCTAGGTAGCGCTTTAAAACAGTTATTTTATTACCCAATTCACAACTTTATTAGTGGTAGAAGTGTTATTTTATTAGTTTTAATTGTTGCTTGAAATTTTTATGAGATTGTTATGGTGGTATTCCAATGTTATCTGATTGGTTTGTTAGGCATTTGTTTTTGCGTGGTAGAGCCTATAAGGTACAGGGACGGCAAGATAAGGGTGAAAGAATTTGTATTGCGTAAGCGAGCTAATAAAATGAGTGAAATACGAAAGCTATGGAAAAAATCTCTTTAGGGTTGTAAGGTAGGATAGTCTAGTTTAAGTAAGAACATCTGTTTGTCAGGCAGAAAGCCCACTTGGTGTGGGATTATCTGGGTGGGAAGACAAAGTTTTGCATTAGATTGTAGCTCTAATATTGGGATATTTTAAACTCCCCCCACTCAATAATGAAAGTTGTTTTTTGGTTTATAATCTTTAGGGCCTGTAGGATTATTATAACTGAGCAAAAGCATGTTATAAGGTTGTTAATAGCGCTTGAAATTTTAAGAATTGGAATCTATAGAGTTATAGTTGGCGTATTAGCCTATAATGGGGCAGTAATATTTTGCTTGGTATTTTTAACCTTAGCTGTGTGTGAGGCGGTATTAGGTTTAAGAGTTTTAGTTAGTATTGCTAAAGGTTATGGTAAGGAAAAGAGTCCTGCCTTTTTTTTATTGAAGTTTTAAATGAAATATAATGAGAAGGTTTGAATTGGGAATAGTATATTTTGTTGGAGTTGGGGGATTTGGTGTTTTGTTGCTTTTTCTAGCTAAAAAGTTAGGTAAGAAAGGTCGTGCTAATATATACGCAGCTAGAGCATTTGAATGCGGTTTTCAAGCAATCAGAAACGCTCGCACGCCCTTTTCTTTGAAGTTCTACATTGTGGCACTAGTATTTTTGGTGTTTGACGTCGAATTAATCTTAGTCTTCCCTTATTTCTGTGGTATCGGGCCTACGCCTTGAGGTGTGTTGGCTTTGTTCTGCTTTATAGTAGTACTCCTAGTTGGGTTGGTACACGAGTGTAATGAGGGAGCTATTGAATGGCAATAGAGCATGGCTTAGTATAAGTTAAGTATGTCAGCTTTGGGAGTTGATGGTTCTAAAATGGAAGTCTTGAATGTTCACTATGGTAGGGTTAGTAGTAGCTATTGCATCAATTTTTAGTTTCTACTTACAGAGAATTCAAAATATTGGTTTATCTGTGAGGTTAAGGCATGGAATAATATTTGAGCTAGCGTTTTGTTTAGATAGGTATAGGGTCATGTTTGGTGCTGTGGTGGGGGTTATTAGGGGGTCTGTTCTTATCTTTTCTGAGTTTTACATAGCTGATGAGGTGTTCAAAAACCGATTTTGTGGTCTTATCTTATTATTTGTTGGTTCTATATTTGTGTTATTAATTGCTGATAATATAATAGCATTAATAATTGGGTGAGATGGCTTAGGTTTAGTGTCATTTTGTCTTGTGGGGTATTATGATAGTAAGTCAAGATTGAGTGCTAGTATATTAACTTTGATAACAAATCGTGTGGGTGATGTGATATTTCTAGTAGTAATTAGGTTGTTAATTGGAGTAAATAGGCTATATTTTGATAGTGTTGAAGAGATAGCTGCAAGGGGCCTGGTGATATTAATAATTTTAATTGGTAGCGCTACTAAAAGAGCTCAGATTCCTTTTTCTGCATGGCTACCAGCTGCGATAGCAGCCCCAACCCCAGTCTCTACGTTGGTACACTCTTCTACCTTGGTCACAGCAGGTTTGTATGTAATATTTCGATTTAGAAGGTCTTTTGGTGGGGGGCTTGGTACTGTTATATTTGTTATGGGATTTTTTACTGCTTTGATAGCTAGAAGATGTGCAACTGTAGAAGCAGATATCAAAAAAATTGTAGCTTTGTCCACATTAAGGCAGTTGGGGTTGATTAACCTAGGGCTTTCAATCGGAATGAGTGATCTAGCATTTTTTCATTTAATCGTACATGCCTTATTTAAGGCACTGATGTTTATGTGCGTAGGTTGCGTAATTATAAGAGAGTTTGGAGCCCAAGAGATTCGTCGGATTTCTGGTTTGTCAAAAAAGATACCAACTGTAAGCATGTGATTGCTGGTCGCAAGAATGTCCTTAAGGGGGTTTCCTATGATAGCAGGGTTCTTTTCTAAGGACTTACTATTAGAAGCTGTAATTAGTAGGGGGATGAGGGTCTTATGTATGAGGGTATTTTTTCTTTTATCATTGTTAACAGTGTGCTACTCTTGGCGCTTGATTACTGCTCTCTTTTCTTTTAGAGGGGGCAGTGTGGTTTCATTAGTCGGGGAGCCGCCAATGTTTTTTGTTTGTACTTCTATTTTAGGGCTAGGAAGAGTTTTAGGTGCTAAAACTCTTGAAGTAACAATATTAGAGCTAAATAATCTTATAGTAGTTAATGAAGAGGATAAGATTTTATTAAGCTTAGTAGTTTTAATCAGTGTGGCTATGTTCAGGCTCGTTACCCCTTCCCATCGTATTGCTAATGTAGGGTTAATAGAGCTATTAAATACAATGTTTTTCCTTAGAGTGGTTAGGGGGTCCCCTATCTCCAAAAAAGGTTTAAATTTTTGTATAAAAAACGGACCGCTAGTCGAGGTTGGTATGGAGTATTACTTTGGTGAATGAGCAATTCGCACGGCGACTAAAAAGGCCATAAAAGTTAGAGGGGTGCCCTTACACTGAGGTGCCTGAGGTTTTTTTGTCTATTATTTAGCTGTGGTGTGTGCTTTATTTTTAATTATTTTTATAGTTGTTTAGTTGGTGCGGTAGCTTATAAGGCAAAGCGTGGGGCTTTTAACCCTAAGAAGTTTAGATAACCCGCGCTTTTAAGCGGGTTAATCTAAAATTAAGATAGCGAACTTCAAATTCGAATATAAGCACGGTGCTTACTCGTTGTGGGAGAGATAGCATAAACTTAATGCGTTTCCCTTACACGGAAAAAATAGCAAATAGCTTCTCTCTACGGTGTGAATTAAATTTGTTAGCTCTTTTTATATGTCCTTAGCATTTTGGTGTTTTGGTTTAATAATAGCAGTGTTTTCTAAGGGGATTATTGGGGTGATAGTAGGAATAGAAATTACTTTTTTTATGGTAATCCCACTGATGTTGTTATCAGGGGCGAAAAAACCTACCAACCTTAGAGAGGCAGAGGGAACCCTGGTGTACTTTGTATTTCAGTTATTAGGGAGAATGCTTATATTTCTAAGAGTAATTTTGATAGCATTTTCTTCAGTAGGTTCTTTATGGGTTTGATTGATGTTTATTATAGGAGTAAGATCTAAATTAGGAATCTTTCCTTTCCATGCTTGAGTAGCTACAGTTACAGGATTATCTAGGTGGTTGGGAGTTTTTTTTGTTTTGGTTTTAATAAAGTTTGCGCCGTATTGAATGCTTAGAGGGTTGGGGCTTCCTTCTATGGTTGTGAGTGTTTTAATTATTCTAAGGGCTTTAACGACTATATTAGGTGCAATTGCAGCATGTAATCAAAGAACGTTGCGTGGTGTTTTAGGGTACTCATCTCTTTCTCAGAGGGGGTTTATAATAAGGTTAAGTTTGGTTAGTGTTTATTATTATATATGATATTTTTATTTATATAGTGCCATTATATTTGTACTGGTGATCAGATGTTTACAAAAGAGGTCTTCTTTAGCGGTAATAATGTCATTAGCATCATTAAGGGGGGTCCCCCCTTTGATGGGGATATATATAAAGTTTGGTGGGCTATATTGTTTAAGAAGGGTCTCGATAAGGTTATGTGTTTTCTTGGTGGTTTGGTCATTGTTTGGGTTTTTTTATTATTTTAATGGGTTAGTAGCAGTTTATTACAGGAATCCAAACCCAGATAAAACAGTATGATGGGTTGTAGTGATAAATATTTTTTTTGGGCCAGTAATACTGATAGGGTTAATGCCTTTTATATTAGGAAGAAGTGTAAACGTGTGCACTTGACTTTTTGGTGGTCAGAGAGGCAAGAAAGCTTGCCCTTCCTATCACAAGCAAAGTTTGAGTAGCTTAATATTGAATAGCGTTGCTTTGAAGCAGCAAAGGTGGGTAATCTTCCCCTCAGACAAAAGATGAGGCAGGCTAGAGCTTTGTTATGGGTAATGATTTTATCTGTAGTTGCATTATTAATATTTTTTATTATACTTATTATTTGGTCGAGCGGTGAGCGGTACTATAGATTTTAATAGTATTAGCAGGGTTTATGTTAATAGCTTGTGATTATCATTCGTTCGGCCTGTTATTTTCGTTGTTATTAGTGATTAGAGCCTCTGTGATATGCGGGTGAGGCGGCCAGTGTTATGAGCTATTGAGGCGATGGGCTGGTGTAGATCAGCTTTCAAAGTCATTAGTGTTTTTAGTTGTTATTGTTAGTATTATAGCTTATTATTCAGCTTCAGAAGAAGAAGCGCTTGGCTTAGGAATAATAGTTGTTGTCAGTGGTATTATTGCGGTGTTAATTTTTATTTGCGCTCGTCTTTTCCCCTTTTTTTTTATGTTTGAAGCCAGGTTAATTCCAATATTTGGAATGATTGTAGGGTGGGGGTACCAACCAGAGCGTTCCCAGGCTGGTATTAGAATAATAATTTATACTTCAGCTGGGTCATTGCCAATGTTTTTGTTTATTAGATGGGTAGATAAAATCTTAGAGAGAGATAGCATCATCTTATTAAGCTTGTCAATAGATGGGGTTAGGCTAAGCTGGTTTTTATGGGTGTCAGGAATTTTGGCTTTTTTAATTAAAATGCCATTGTTTGGGCTTCATGGTTGGCTGCCTAAGGCTCATGTAGAAGCACCAGTGTCTGGGTCTGTTATTTTAGCAGGTATTATATTAAAGTTTGGTGGGTATGGGCTTATACGATTTATATGGGTGTTTAAGTGAGAAAGTTGCAGGGCCCTTAGGGATCTTTTGTTAATATGTGCGTTATGAGGCGGGTTTGTAAGGACTTGGCTGTGTGTAGTACAGGCAGACATAAAAAGTTTAATTGCATACTCGTCTATCAGGCATATAAGCCTTGTGATAGCCGGGATTCTATCTTGCACTAGAATGGGGTGAAGAGCAGCTCTAGTGTTAATGTTCAGACATGGGCTAAGGAGCCCCATTCTTTTCATAGCCGCTAATTATAGTTATGAAATTTATCAGTCTCGGAGTATGGTCTTATGTAAGGGCCTCTTAAAACTCCAACCGATACTTGTCGTTGTGTGATTTGGTGGTGTTGCGATATCTGTAGGATTCCCACCTAGATCTGCTTTTTTTGCTGAGGTAGGGCTTATTTCCAGGGGGTTTATACAGAGGGCAAGAGCAGGGCTAGTGATAGGTCTAATATGCTTTATATCATTTGGGTATTCTTTTTTTTTGTTTATATCAGTGACCCATGGTGGTGTTAGTAGATTGATGAAAGCTAGTGCGGAAGAGAAAAGGTTCGGATATTTAATTTTGGTTAGAGCAGTAGCATTAATTATACTAACAGGAATATGTATGGATTTATTTTTTCTAGGTTAAAAAGTAGGGTAGATGTAGTAAGTTTTTTGATATAAAGGGAAGGCACTCCCCCACCACCCAAATATTTATTACATTATATCTGTTTATTTAGTTAGTAGTAGCAGGTTGTTATAAGAGCCTAGGTTAATCTTAAATAGAAGTGGGAATCCATTTATAAAACATTCTTTTCTGGTCAATAGTTTTAATAATAAAGTTGGTTTTTTCGACACTAAAAGGTGACGTGTGAATTAGATTTTTGACGGTCATAAGCGCAGGGTGGGTCTTTTTCTGGGTGTATAAGTTTGAGTAGTTTAAATTAAATAGGATTGCTTTAAAGTAGTAATGGTGGGCTGTCTTCCCCTCAAGCAAGGATGGTACAACTTAGAACTTCGTTATGACTAGCAACTTATATTTCAGTTGTGTTGACAATATTCCTTGTTATGGCTATTATTTGGTGAAGAGGCAAGCGGCGATACAAGTTTTTATAGTGTGGCAAGCTTAGATTAATAATTTATGGTGTAACAACCGTTTAGGTTGATACTAGTGGTGGTGGTTGTGTTGTTGGGTAATAAGTCGATGTAAACTGGCTTTGCCGAGCTTTTAGTTGTTTCTGATGGTATTGTAGGTATTAATTAGACATAAAATAGGCATAAACAATAGTTAATGGTACTTTTGATGTGTTATTTGTGGTTGATTTTCTTTTTTTTGTGCTTAAAGGTAAGTTAAGTCTATTACTCGGATTGGTTTGCAAGGCAGAGTACTAGCTAATGCTTTATCATATAACTGCTAGCTGGGTAGGCAGCTATCTGAACAAAGCCCGCTAAATTTTAATTGTCTTGATTAGTGTACAATCGACTGTCTTTTGTAGGTTAATGTCGAGGTGTGTTTGTGGGGAGGGGCTTTGTGTTTAGTGGCTTTTACAAGAAGTGTATGCACGGATAGCAACAGGCTTGATGTGATTATATTACTGGGTACTTAGTTATATATACGTGATAGCAGCTTATGGCGATGTTAGCATGTTAATAGAACTCAGTGGAGAGAATAAAGTTGGAGAATCTATTCTTTATTAAAGCACGTAGCACTAATTATACCGGTAGGAAGTAATGACTGGGTTATTTCTTTATAATTAGAAAGGTAGTATAAATCTAATGCATTCGTTTTCGGCACGAAAAATAGGAAGAATCCTCCTTTTTACTATACAATAGAGCTGTTATTTTCAGATAAAAATCGATCACAGGAGATTAATTAAGCCTATTAGAAGCCAAAAAGATTGAGCATTTTACTAGTAGGCAACAGATGTAAGTTGTCAGGTGGAATAAAGGGGCATAGAGCTAATAAGCTCTATGCCCCTTTATCTATCGAGGAAGAGCTAAACAGGCTTTGCACACCAATGCAATAATGGGCTATACTTGAAATTCAATCGTCATAGCTATGTATCCCGTAGCGGCGTGTGCGTGTGTATGTGTGTATGTGTGT